CACAGAATCACGCCCTGTAGGATTTGAACCTACGACATCGGGTTTTGGAGACCCACGTTCTACCGAACTGAACTAAGAGCGCTTTATTATCACAATAAATATTTTGTAACCCCAATTTATCTTGCATATATATATACTATAAAAAATAAAAATGAAATATTTATTTAATTATGTATGTACAATTTTATTAATTGATCTCAATTGATCCCTCGTTACTGCTCAGAAGATAAGTAATAGGTAGGGATGACAGGATTTGAACCCGTGACATTTTGTACCCAAAACAAACGCGCTACCAAACTGCGCTACATCCCTTTCAATTGGTCTACAGTGTCATTGTAGAGAATCCCTGCCTTGTTTTCCACATCTTTATTTCCTACATTGATATACACAAACTATCTTATCATTTCTTCCTTCTTCCTTTTGGTCTCATATATCATATAACAAACATATAATATGGTAAAAGACTTATATAAAGTATGAAATTAATATGAAATCTACCACAAAAAATTAATATTTTTTAGGAATTTAAGGCGGAAATGGACGTATTTTTTTCTTTTAATAAATATCTATTTTGTACATTTCAATTTGAATTAGGAACTCCGCGTACAAGTGGTAAGTCATTAACTACATATACACATCCGGTCATATATGTATTACCATTAGGTATTACAAATTACAATAAAATTACAATAACGAATACAGAAAGAGGAGTTTTTAAAATGCGAGATCTAAAAACATATCTCTCCGTGGCACCGGTAGTAAGTACTCTATGGTTCGGGTCTTTAGCAGGTTTATTGATAGAGATCAATCGTTTTTTTCCGGATGCGTTGATATTCCCCTTTTTTTCATTCTAGCTATTGATATGGGAAGGGGGAAGAAGATTAGAGATACAATCAAATATCTGTAACTAATCCCTACCCCTCCCTTCTTTTTTTCTTTGTTTTTTCTTTTTTTCTTTTTTTACTTATTCTTTCTAAAAAAAAAAAAAAAACAAAGAAAAAGCGGTTTCACCCTCAGTGAAACTATGAACTCGGGCTCAGGCTCAAATTAAATTAATAATAGAACGGAAATGCGGTGGTTGGGGCAACAATATCATACAAGATACTTAACTGAAAATGAAATACTGTACGGCAATTAAAAATTAGAAATATAGTTAGAAATCATTATATTACTTATTATTTATTACTATATTGATTGCAACAAAACATTTCTTTCATAATTTGATTTCGAGTTACCTGCTTCTATTTTTGTGTCCTTTCTTCTTCCTTGCTTCGGGTCGGAAAATTAAAGAATTGAGTGAATCAAAAACCAAAGGAGGTTCATGGCTAAGGGTAAAGATGTCCGAGTAACGGTTATTTTGGAATGTACCAGTTGTGTTCGAAATCGTGTTAATAAGGAATCAATGGGCATTTCCAGATATATTACTCAAAAGAATCGACACAATACGCCTAGTCGATTGGAATTGAGAAAATTCTGTCCCTGTTGTTACAAACATACGATTCATGGGGAGATAAAGAAATAGATCGAACCGATCGCTCGTGTGTCAGTCTTCCAAGGAAGATGAAAAATTACATATTATATATAACAATATATATATATAATTTATTTTAATTTATTTTTTAATTTATTTAAATAGAAACAAATAAATAGAAACAAACCAAATCCTATTTCGATCGGATCAAAGATGATGTAGAATTAAGAAATAGGATTGGGATTTTCAGGATAAGGAATAAACAAACCATGGATAAATCCAAGCGAATCTTTCTTAAATCTAAGCGATCTTTTCGTAGGCGTTTGCCTCCGATCCAATCGGGGGATCGAATTGATTATAGAAACATGAGTTTAATTAGTCGATTTATTAGCGAACAAGGAAAAATATTATCTAGACGGGTGAATAGATTGACCTTAAAACAACAACGATTAATTACTATTGCTATAAAACAAGCTCGTATTTTATCTCCGTTACCTTTTCTTAATAATGAGAAACAATTTGAAAGAAGCGAGTCAACCGCTAGAGCTGCTGGTCTTAGAACCAGAAAAAAAATAGGTTGACTCTTCAATTGAATTGAATCAAAATAAAATTCCAATCCAAACTCAAATGCGGATTGACGTTTTTTTTTTTGTTCGAAAAATCGTAAAATCGAAATGTCCTGTCGTAAGAAAAAAAATGGGAGAAGAGGAATAAATATTTTATATTTAACGTCTTTCTTCATTTTGATGACTTTATCATATTTTATCATACTAATTTCTACTCTACCTTCCCAGAGTTCATTCTCCAGGGAACTCCATTTAAACTATTCCAACGGATTCCTTCCAATCTCTTTATTTTATGATCTCATTGGAAATCATATAAAGACAACTCTTATTTAATATAGCTATTTGTGCAAGTATTTTACGATTAAGAAGTAACTGTCTCTTGTACAGATTGTGTATAAATTTACTATAACTTAAGTATACTTTATTCTCGCGAATTACTGCATTTATCCGAGTGATCCACAACCGACGAAAATCTCTCTTTTGTCTACCTCTATCCCGATGAGCCGAAACCAAAGCTCTTATTTTCTGTTGAGTAATAGTACGAGTAAGTCTTGAATGAGCCCCTCGAAAGGTTGATGCAAATAAACGAATTTTTGTTCTACGTCTTCGGGCTATATACCCTCGTTTAATTCTGGTCATTGAATAAATGAAACTTTGATGAATAACTAATCGATTTCCTTTCTTTCAGTTATTCCCTTCCCGTATCCTAGTCTATTAATAACAAAACGGATTCTTCCAATGTATAAAATTTTAATTCCAATGGCTTTTGCTACTATAACCTTCCCGACCACGATTTTTTTTTTTTTCTAGGTGAAATGCCTAGAAAAAATTGTATTGATATTAGGTATCAAAACCACATAAAAGTTGTAAATAGAAATGGATATAGTGGGTTCCATCGTTTCTATGGTTACTTCTTAAACGGTGAGGTCCTCTCTATACACCGGAGCCCTTCTTTCATTTAATCAATGTTATTGTTAACTTGTACAGTTCACACTCTTTGGCTCTACCCATAATTATCCAGTACGAGGTCTTTCACAATGAGATCTACTTATACAGTAACGGTATTTAATTATGAAGATTAGCTGAGTAGCTGACCCTGTTAGTCCGTTCTTGCAAGAGTAAGGCATAATTTTTCTGCTTTTTAAAATAGTATTTCCCCTGCTTAATGGATATCATTTGCTATCAATGGAGAATTCTTTCTCATCTTAAATTTAAAACGGAGTTGATTGGATTTGCACCAACGGAAACCATACATTTGATACCACAATAGAAGGATAGATCTTTTTGATTTTTAGATATTGAATGGAGTTCTTCCATTCTAGTCTATTCACTGGTACTGATCGTTGATACTGGATCAATTGTTTTCTTTCTTTTGTCCTAGCCCATGATCTGAACGAGTCGCACATACACCCTAGTACATGTTCCTCGTCGCTGAGGACATCCCCCAAGAGCGGGGGATTTCGTGACATTTCTGATTGGCTGTCTTGTGTTTCTAATAAGCTGTTTAATAGTTGGCATATTGAATCATATACATAATGGGCTGGTTTAGATCGATCTTAACCGGATGATTATGAATTATTTTATTTCTATATTAATAGATTAATGAATAGAATCTTAAATCAGATTAATGAATAGAATATTAAATCCGGTAAGAAGATAAAATCTCAAATCACCAATTCGTCTGAAATTTTTTTTATTTTTTCTTTTTTATTCAGTCGCTACAAGATCAACAATTCCATGAGCTTGGGCTTCTGTTGCTGACATAAAAACATCTCTTTCCATATCTTCGGATACAACCCATAAGGGTTTGCCTGTCCTTTGTACATAAACCCTTGTGACGGTTTCGCGCAGCTTCAAAAGTTCTTCCGCTTCCAAGATAAATTCTCCCGTCTGTGCCTCATAAAAAGAACTAGCAGGTTGATGGATCATTACCCTGATGATATAACATAATAAATGTTTATTCTATCTCGCATGATGATAAGGTGAAGAGATAAAGAATAATAAAATATATAATTGAACAACCGTACAGGCATCTTTTACGCATTGCATACGGCTCTATAATGGAATTCGTTTTTACCTTACTTAAATATCAAATAAATTAAATTTAAATTAAATATAGGGTCTATCAGACTCGGGTTGGTAAATGATCCAATAACCACCCTTCTTTTTGTTTTTGGAGTAGTTCAAAAATACTATGATGGCTCCGTTGCTTTATATATTTATTTCGTCTGTTATTTAGCAATCCCAAAGTTTCTTTTTTTTTTTCAAATAAAAAAACAAGATTTTTTTTATTTTCATATTCTTTCATAACCTAAATATTGTTAAGAGCCTCCCGGCGTGAAAACAAAAAAGTTTGTGACGCTGAAATAGGCCTCCCGATAGATTAGATAAAATCGGAAATACCTTTTATCTCATACTACTCTTTCGATACATAATTTAAGGGTTAAAAAAATTTATCATATCGAATTCGAAGTGCCATGCTATTATTACTTAATATTAATATTTCATATAGCGCGAAGGCATAGTCTTCTTTTTTCTCTCAAATCAAATAAAAAACTCATTGGCGCCAAGCGTGAGGGAATGCTAGACGTTTGGTAATTTCTCCTCCGACCAGAATAAAAGATCCCATTGAAGCGGCTAATCCCATGCATATTGTCTGTATATCTGGTCGCACAAATTGCATAGTATCATAAATAGCTACTCCGGGTATTACCCATCCGCCAGGAGAATTTATAAACAAATATAGATCTTTGGTATCATCCTCTATACTGAGATATACCATAAGACCAATAAGTTGATTCGAGATCTCGCTATCAACCCCTTGGCCTAAAAAAAGTAATCGTTCTCGATAAAGTCGGTTGATTGGGATAAAGTTGTATCCCTTAGAAACCGTACATGCACCTTTTGATGCATACGGTTCAACAAAAATAACGAAAAAAAAAAAAAGAATCAATGTGTAGATGTAGATTCTAGCGTTTTCTTTTATTTATTTTTTTTTTTTTTCATACCAGGCTTTTAACTTATAAAAAGGGGCTTTTCTTTCATTTTTCAAAAAAGATGGGTTTTGGCCTGTTTTGTTTATCTATAAAAAAAAAAATTACTAAATTTATCTAACTAACTTTTCATTGATGTATTGTTTCATCGAGATACAATCTCAATCGCGATGTAATTTTCTTGTTCCTGAATGGGCTTCTTCAATTTTTTTAGGTTTATGCTCTACTCCGAGTAAAGATCCGCCCGATTTGGATTTGCACATATATGACAAATGCCCCAATACCACGTCCTTTTGCTACGACTTCCTTTTTACAATTTATTTCATGTCTTACAACAGATATTCAATGCATTCATCATATTACTCGATTGATTAACAGTTTGAGATCACTTCTATTATAAATATATAAAGAAATAGAATATGATAGAACTAGTAATCATAAATAGATTTTTTACCGGTTTTTTTCTAAACGGAGCCTGGATACTTCATTTTATTGGCCTAACCAAGATAACCATAAATTATTCTAATTGATAATATTAATCTGTATACCCTCCCGAAAAAATGGATCTAATTGAACTTCACGCTCCAAATTTTTGATAATTCAATCAATCTTTCTTGGGCGAAGGGGAGGATATCTCGATCGGGGAAGAGAATGGGGAAATACCATATGACCCAATATATCTGACAAGTCGCACTATATGTCAATCCACAATGCATCTTCCTCTCCAGGACTTCGAAAAGGTACTCTTGGAACACCAATAGGCATTAAATAAAAGAAAAATTAAGTACTATATCTCACTTTGATGTGAAAGCGTAACAATGGATTTAGTGTCCTACTAATATTGGCCTTTATCATATTTTATCCATAGATTGACTAAGTTTATAAAAAAAGATAAAGAAGACAAAATGAATAAAGGAAAATTATTACAAATAAGTCCTTTGAATGATGAACAAATATATATATGCATTCACTCATATAAAATGGTATCAACTCCCCTACCATTGCGTATTGGTCCTTATCGGGTGTAGAATAGATCTGCTTCTTTTTGTTCCTACGAACAAAATAGTTTCATTATTACTAAAAGTAATTGAAAAGAATCAAACAAATCAAACAAATATTAATTCTTTCCCCAAGATAATCCACTAAAAAGAGGGTCCACAGCATAGTTTTTTCCAATGCAATAAAGTTACATTGTGTCTATTTTTCATTGATAAAGGGGTATTTCCATGGGTTTGCCTTGGTATCGTGTTCATACCGTCGTATTGAATGATCCCGGTCGTTTGATTTCTGTCCATATAATGCATACAGCTCTGGTTGCTGGTTGGGCCGGTTCGATGGCTCTATACGAATTAGCAGTTTTTGATCCTTCTGATCCTGTTCTTGATCCAATGTGGAGACAGGGTATGTTCGTTATACCCTTCATGACTCGTTTAGGAATAACCAATTCATGGGGCGGTTGGAGTATCACAGGGGGTACTGTAACGAATCCGGGTATTTGGAGTTACGAAGGTGTGGCCGGGGCACATATTGTGTTTTCGGGCTTGTGCTTTTTGGCAGCTATCTGGCATTGGGTGTATTGGGATCTAGAAATATTTACTGATGAACGTACAGGAAAACCCTCTTTGGATTTGCCTAAGATCTTTGGAATTCATTTATTTCTATCAGGGGTGGCTTGCTTTGGTTTTGGTGCATTTCATGTAACAGGATTGTATGGTCCTGGAATATGGGTGTCCGATCCTTATGGACTAACTGGAAGGGTACAATCCGTAAATCCAGCGTGGGGTGTGGAGGGTTTTGATCCTTTTGTTCCGGGAGGAATAGCCTCTCATCATATTGCAGCAGGGACCTTGGGCATATTGGCGGGTCTATTCCATCTTAGTGTACGTCCACCTCAACGCCTATACAAAGGATTACGTATGGGAAATATTGAAACCGTCCTTTCCAGTAGTATTGCTGCTGTCTTTTTTGCCGCTTTTGTAGTTGCTGGAACTATGTGGTATGGTTCAGCAACTACCCCGATTGAATTATTTGGTCCCACTCGTTATCAATGGGATCAAGGATACTTCCAACAAGAAATATATCGAAGAATTGGTGCTGGGTTGGCTGAAAATCAAAGTTTATCTGAAGCTTGGTCTAAAATTCCCGAAAAACTAGCTTTTTATGATTACATCGGCAATAATCCGGCAAAGGGGGGGTTATTCAGAGCGGGCTCAATGGACAACGGGGATGGAATAGCTGTTGGGTGGTTAGGACATCCTATCTTTAGAGATAAAGAGGGGCGCGAACTTTTTGTACGTCGTATGCCTACTTTTTTTGAAACATTTCCGGTTGTTTTGGTAGACGGAGACGGAATTGTTAGAGCCGATGTTCCTTTTAGAAGGGCGGAATCTAAATATAGTGTCGAACAAGTAGGTGTAACTGTCGAGTTCTATGGCGGCGAACTCAACGGAGTCAGTTATAGCGATCCCGC